TATTCTATATATCAATTCTTACATCTCCTACTACCGGTGGGGTGACAGCTAGTTTTGGTATGTTGGGGGATATCATTATTGCCGAACCCTATGCCTATATTGCATTTGCGGGTAAAAGAGTAATTGAACAAACATTGAAAAAAGCCGTGCCTGAAGGTTCACAAGCGGCTGAATCTTTATTACGTAAGGGCTTATTAGATACAATTGTACCACGTAATCCTTTAAAAGGTGTTCTGAGTGAGTTATTTCAGCTCCATGCTTGTTTTCCTTTGAACAAAAATGAAATCAAATAGAACCTTTAGTTTATCAGAATTAAACGAAAAACCTGAAAAATGCATTTTTCTTTCGGGAAGTTCAAATTAGACTAGCCAAAGAAAACAAAGTTCATTTTCCTCCCTTGGTATAGATAATTCAAATAGAGATATATACGGATCTATGGAGAGTCTTCCATCTTTTTGTATTTCCCGAAAATTCCCTGATCAGATTCTAATTTGTAGAAATTTTTAATGAAATAAAATGTTTTCTTTATTAATGACGATTAGAAGACAAAAAGAATAATAAATCTAACAAGGGGATTATGATACATCTATTTTATTTTGAAAGATGAATAAGTCCATTTATTTAGTTTGGCATTTCTTGTACTTATTTTTTATTCTATTTCTATTAGGTTCTATTCTCTATATTTCTATTAGGTTGTATATTAGTATTAGATATATATTTACTTAAAGATACTTAGTATAATTATATAATATATATAATAGAAATAATAAAAATACAAGATATTCTAAGATATCTTTAGAATTCAGAATATAACAATAACAGGTACAAATATTAAATTGAGGTACCCATTTTATGACAACTTTCAATAACTTACCCTCTATTTTTGTGCCTTTAGTAGGCCTAGTCTTTCCGGCAATTGCAATGGCTTCTTTATTTCTTCATATTCAAAAAAATAAGATTTTTTAAAGCGGATGAGACCTAATCGTATCACCCCCTTTTTTATTTTAAAAACTTCGATTCGATAAGACCCATTTGGTAGAATATTGTATAACACATAGATTCCTACAAACATAAATAAAAAAGCTCTTATGCATGTGTAAACGTATTATATGAGTAAAAAAATTTGCGCTCTTTTGAAAAAAGGATCCTCATCGGGCCGATGTATGAAATTCAAGTCAATGTATTTATTTGTATGTATATAACTATAGGGGATCATATAAAGGAAGGAGATGTTATTATTTTAGATATAAACAATTCTATGAATTACTCCTAAGGTAAAGGTTCACATCAAAATATTTGATGAGAGTTACTTTGAAAACAAAAAAAGGAAAGTCATATTTTCTCAATTCCAAAAAATTGTATAACTGGATCTAATATATATGAGTTGGCGATCAGAATCTATATGGATAGAATTTATAACGGGGTCTCGAAAAACAAGTAATTTCTGCTGGGCCTTTATCCTATTTTTAGGTTCATTAGGATTCTTATTGGTTGGAACTTCCAGTTATCTTGGTAGAAATCTTATATCGTTATTTCCGTCTCAGCAAATCATTTTTTTTCCACAAGGGATTGTGATGTCTTTCTATGGGATCGCAGGTCTCTTTATTAGTTGCTATTTGTGGTGCACTATTTTGTGGAATGTGGGTAGTGGTTATGATCTTTTCGACCGAAAAGAAGGAATAGTGCGTATTTTTCGTTGGGGATTTCCTGGAAAAAGCCGTCGCATCTTTTTACGATTCCTTATGAAAGATATTCAGTCCATCAGAATAGAAGTTAAAGAGGGTGTTTCTGCTCGGCGTGTCCTTTATATGGAAATTCGAGGTCAAGGAGCTATTCCTTTAATTCGTACTGATGAGAATTTTACTACACGAGAAATTGAGCAAAAAGCTGCTGAATTGGCTTACTTCTTGCGTGTACCAATTGAAGTATTTTGAAATGAATTAATTTTAAAAGACTAAATGTTTTGGTAGTAGGAAGAAAAAACTAAAGAATTTCTTTCTTTTTTGTCAATTGAACATTCATCTATTCTTTTATGCTCGTTTTTTTTGATATATTTGATAGAAAAAGAGTTTCTTCGTCTCGAAAATAGAATAATTTTTTTTATTTGAAAAAGTTCTTTTAGTATTGATCGAAAAAAGGGGGGATAACATCCTGGAAACAAAAATTTTTTATTGATCCAAATTGGAAGTGTATTCTGCGTCTATTTCGGTATTCTTTCTAGATTCAAAGCAAAGACTAAGTATTGAATCAAAAGAAAAAGAGAAAATGGATTCATCGGCTCAATACATTCTATTCGAATTAGAATAGAAACTCATGCTCGATAGAAATATTAGATCTAATAGAATCAACAAATGAGGTGGGTTCATTAACAATTCACAGATTCAAAATGGCAAAAAAGAAAGCATTCATTCCTTTTTTTTATTTTACATCTATAGTCTTTTTGCCCCGGTTGATCTCTCTCTGCTGTAATAAAAGTTTGAAAACTTGGATTACTAATTGGTGGAATACTAGAGAATGCGAAACTTTTTTGAATGATATTCAAGAAAAAAGTGTTCTAGAAAAATTCATACAATTAGAGGACCTATTCCAGCTCGATGAAATGATAAAGGAATACCCAGAAACCGATTTACAACAATTTCGTCTAGGAATCCACAAAGAAACGATCCAATTCATCAAGATACACAATGAGTATCGTATCCATACAATCTTGCACTTCTCGACAAATCTAATATCTTTCGTTATTCTAAGTGGTTATTCCTTTTGGGGTAAGGAAAAGCTTTTTTATATGAATTCTTGGGTTCAAGAATTCATATATAATTTAAGTGATACAATTAAAGCTTTTTCAATTCTTTTATTAACTGATTTATGTATCGGATTCCATTCGCCTCACGGTTGGGAACTAATGATTGGTTATATTTACAAAGATTTTGGGTTTGCTCATTATGAGCAAATTTTATCTGGTCTAGTTTCTACCTTTCCAGTCATTCTTGATACAATTTTTAAATATTGGATCTTTCGTTATTTAAATCGTGTATCTCCGTCACTTGTAGTGATTTATCATGCAATAAATGACTAAAAAATGATTCACTGATCCAATTCAAATCTTTCGTATCTTATACATCATAACCAAATAAAAGTCATATTTACTTTACTCTTTTTACCCATGAGGGATTCCTTGTATATTTTAAAAATTTGATTTTTTCAGTAAATGTAAATAGCAGAATTGTGGCTAGGGAAGTATATTATCGACCTACCTAACTTTATTGTAGAAATTTTCGGGATAAATGATTGGACCATGCAAACTAGAAATACCCTTTCTTGGATAAGGGAAGAGATTACTCGCTCCATATCTGTCTCACTTATGATATATATAATAACTTGGGCATCCATTTCAAGTGCATATCCGATTTTTGCCCAGCAGAATTATGAAAATCCACGAGAGGCAACTGGGCGTATTGTATGTGCCAACTGCCATTTAGCTAATAAGCCCGTGGATATTGAGGTTCCACAAACGGTACTTCCTGATACTGTATTTGAAGCGGTTGTTAAAATTCCTTATGATATGCAACTAAAACAAGTTCTAGCTAATGGTAAAAAAGGAGCTTTGAATGTGGGAGCCGTTCTTATTTTACCGGAGGGGTTTGAATTAGCCCCCTCCGATCGTATTTCACCCGAGATGAAAGAAAAGATAGGAAATCTATCTTTTCAGAATTATCGCCCCAATAAAAAAAATATTCTTGTGATAGGTCCTGTTCCTGGTCAAAAATATAGTGAAATAACCTTTCCTATTCTTGCCCCAGATCCTGCTACTAATAAAGATGTTCACTTCTTAAAATATCCTATATACGTAGGTGGAAACAGGGGGAGAGGTCAGATTTATCCTGATGGTAGCAAAAGTAACAATACAGTTTATAATGCTACGGCAGGAGGGATAATAAGCAAAATTTTACGAAAAGAAAAAGGGGGATACGAAATAACCATAGTGGATGCATCGAATGGACGCGAAGTGATTGATATTATCCCTCGAGGCCTAGAACTTCTTGTTTCAGAGGGCGAATCCATTAAACTCGATCAACCATTAACGAGTAATCCTAATGTGGGTGGATTTGGTCAGGGGGATGCGGAAATAGTACTTCAAGATCCATTACGTGTCCAAGGCCTTTTGTTCTTCTTAGGATCGGTTGTTTTGGCACAAATCTTTTTGGTTCTTAAAAAGAAACAGTTTGAGAAGGTTCAATTATCCGAAATGAATTTTTAGATCTGTCTATTTAGCTTTATCAAATTTGTAAAAAAGAACCAAAAAAAAGTCTTGTTCCCAATTTGGTCTGGTCAAAAAATTTACGAAAAGCCTTTTGCCTCTCTGTAAATTTTCTATTCCTTTTCGACCAGATGTCAGGAATTACTTGTATCATAGTCTTAATCCTAGTATGGATATTGATTGAGAATTCATTCACTTTACCCCCTTTTCTTTTTTTTTCAATACAAATTTGAAAACAGCGAAGGGGGTGTGATGTAACTCTGTCGTTATTGACCAATTGGAATTGCTAGAATGTATCAATAATCAAGAGTTTTTTTCTATTAGAATGGAAAAATTTGACTAGATACTAAAAAAAGATCCGGAAAGAAAGCGCAGAAAAAAAGGGAACCATAAATCGGGGAAACAACAAGGTTTAGGGACTATAAGGGAGTATTTTTTGTCTTGCTAGTCTTCGACACAAGAAAAGGATGTCTAAAATTCCTTTTCTTGTGTCGATCTTGTCCTTCTTGATTCCATTCGTTAAAAATTCCTGTTCTTAGTTTACATATATATTACTGTTTCTATATATATAACGTTTTAATATATATATATATTAGTTACTTTTTGTAGTTTTTTTTTTTTTTTTTATTTCAATTTTGATGAAATACTAAATAAATCAAAAATCAGAAAAAACTGCTATTAGTATAGACAAAATTTTAATGATAGATCTAATGATAAAAAATAGTGTGTCAGCCGGGAAAGC